ATGCAACTAAGACGATGACTATTTTCAACTAAACACAAGGATATTGGGACTCTATATCTAATATTTGGTGCATGAGCTGGAATGACCGGGACAGCAATGAGAGTAATTATACGGACAGAACTCGCACAACCAGGATCACTTCTTCAAGACGACCAAATATATAAAGTAATTGTAACAGCTCACGCTCTAGTAATGATATTTTTTATGGTAATGCCTATAATGATAGGCGGATTTGGAAAATGACTTATACCTTTAATGATAGGTGCCCCAGATATGGCCTTCCCTCGAATGAATAAAATGAGATTTTGATTAATACCCCCCTCTTTTATTCTACTTTTAGCATCTGCAGGAGTAGAAAGAGGAGCCGGAACAGGATGAACTATATATCCTCCACTTTCTAGAGGTTTAGCCCACGCTGGAGGATCAGTTGACTTAGCAATATTTTCCCTTCACTTAGCAGGAGCTTCTTCTATTTTAGCTTCTATAAAATTTATAACAACAGTAATAAAAATGCGAACACCAGGAATTACATTTGACCGATTACCTTTATTTGTATGATCAGTATTTGTAACAGCATTCCTTCTTCTTTTATCCTTGCCAGTACTAGCAGGAGCCATAACCATGTTGCTTACAGATCGAAAAATAAACACAACATTTTTTGACCCAGCAGGTGGGGGGGATCCTATACTATTTCAACACTTATTCTGATTTTTTGGCCACCCTGAAGTATATATTCTTATACTTCCAGGATTTGGTATGATTTCTCACGTTATAGCTCACTATTCAGGAAAGAAAGAACCCTTCGGGTATCTAGGAATGGTATATGCTATAATTTCTATTGGTATTCTTGGATTTTTAGTTTGAGCTCACCACATGTTTACAGTAGGAATGGACGTAGACACTCGAGCCTACTTTACCGCAGCAACAATGATTATTGCTGTTCCCACAGGAATTAAGGTATTTAGATGAATGGCAACACTTCAAGGTAGAAACATCCGATGAGACACACCCCTCCTGTGAAGATTAGGATTTGTATTTTTATTTACTATTGGGGGACTAACCGGAGTAATTCTTGCAAATTCATCTCTAGATATTATTCTTCATGATACTTATTACGTAGTAGCTCACTTCCATTATGTTCTATCAATGGGGGCAGTATTTGCTATATTTGCAGGATTTACACATTGATTCCCATTATTTTCAGGACTTACTCTCCATCCTCTATGAAGAAAGATCCATTTTATACTAATGTTCATAGGAGTAAACCTCACTTTTTTCCCCCAACATTTTTTAGGATTAGCTGGTATGCCCCGACGATATTCTGACTACCCAGACGCCTATACACTCTGAAATACTGTGTCTTCTATAGGAAGAACAATATCACTAATCGCAACAGTATTATTTATATTTATATTATGAGAAGCATTTACCTCTAAACGAATAGCAAACCAACCTGAATTTTCCTCCTCCTCCTTAGAATGACAACACTATAATCTTCCCCCTTCACACCATACATTTAAAGAAACACCATTAACAATTCTATCCCTTAAGTAAATGAGGATTAGTTTAATAAAAACACTTAATTTCGGCTTAAGAAAATTCGATAGCTACCTCGAAATCCTCCTGTTACATCAACTTTTATTATTACCATTTCAATATTCTATCTGGGGATCTTAGGAATCATTATAAAACGACTACATTTTCTTTCTGCACTATTATGTTTAGAACTTCTTTTAATATCCTTATTCTTAAGAATTACTGTATGAACAATAAAAAGTAATAGAACATTTATAGTACCAAAAAAATTAATACTATTAACCCTATCTGCCTGCGAAGCTAGAGCAGGATTGTCTCTAATGGTTGCACTTTCTCGAACCCACAATTCTGATCTTATATCATCTACCAATATTCTACAACAATAAATGGCAATCTGAACCCAACTTGGATTACAAGACGCGTCTTCCCCATTAATGGAAGAACTTATTTACTTTCATGATTACACTTTAATTATTCTTACATTAATAACAATTCTAGTGTTTTATGGCCTTGCTTCTCTGCTATTTTCATCAAATACTAACCGATTTTTCTTAAAAGGTCAAGCTCTAGAAACAATCTGGACAATAATACCTGCCATAATATTGATTTTTATAGCTTTACCCTCTCTACAACTTCTTTACTTAATGGATGAAACTAAAAATCCATTTCTTACTATAAAGGCTATAGGCCACCAATGATATTGAAGTTACGAATATGCTGACTACAAAGAAATAGAATTTGACTCATACATGACTCCTACCTCCGATCTAGCCTCCGGAAATCCACGATTACTTGAAGTAGATAAACGACTTACTCTTCCCTCTCAAACCCCCATACGAGTACTAGTATCCTCCGCCGATGTTCTCCACTCTTGAACAGTCCCATCACTAGGAATTAAGATAGATGCTGTACCGGGACGACTTAACCAAGTAAAATTTTTCATTTCCCGATGTGGCCTCTTTTATGGCCAATGTTCAGAAATTTGCGGAGCAAAACACAGATTTATGCCTATAGTATTAGAATCCATAAAATTTTCCTCCTTTGAAACCTGAATTTCTAAATTTATAAAAGAATCTTTGATAAGCTAATAAAGGAAGCATCAAACTCTTAATTTGAATTAAAGTGAATTATCCACCCACTATCAAAGATATGCCACAATTAAAACTTGCATGATGATTAATAAAATTCTTTCTAAGCTGAGCATTTATTATTACTATTATTATCATTATTATTAATATTAAACTTAATAATTTAACAATTAATACCTACACCACAATAACTACCCCTACAAAATCCAAATGAATTTGAAATTAAAAAGAATATTTGGTCAATTCTCCCCAGATATAAAACTGTTTATTCCTATGACAATCATAGCTCTACTTCTAAATTTAGTATGACTTACCCTATCTAGACAATCAAAATGGCTTCCTACACAAACAAACCTTTTAATCTCTTTATTTTATAAAAATATAATTAAGACCCTATTTCAACAATCTAACCCGATGATTGCTCCTTGAATACCAATTATTACCTCTGTATTTATATTAATACTATCCATCAACATAATTGGACTATTACCGTACGCATTTACCTCTACTAGACATATATCACTAACCTATTCAATTGGTATTCCTCTATGAATGGCCATAAAAATTTTAGGATTCTACTTAGCCTTTAACAATCGATTAAGTCATCTAGTACCCCAAGGGACCCCAGCTTATCTAATATTCTTAATGGTAATAATAGAAACTATTAGACTATTTGCACAACCCATAGCCCTAGGGCTACGATTAGCAGCTAATCTAACAGCAGGCCATCTACTAATTTATCTTCTGTCAACCGCAATATGAACACTTTCTAAATCCCCTACAATAGCTGGAATTACCCTAATTATATTTGTATTCTTATTTATTCTAGAAATAGGAGTTGCTTGCATTCAAGCTTACGTATTTACTGCACTATTAAACTTCTATCTAGCTCAAAACTTGTAAAACTATGACCCATCAACACCCATACCATCTAGTAGATCAAAGACCTTGACCTCTAACAAGAGCTATAAGAGCACTAATGATAACTGCTGGATTAATATTATGATTTCATGCTAATAATAATCATCTTTTACTAACAGGATTTCTTCTACTTATTCTAACTATCATAAAATGATGACGAGACATTATTCGAGAAGCTACATTTCAAGGATTTCATACACTTCCTGTAAACAAAGGCCTACGATGAGGAATGATTCTATTTATTACCTCTGAAATATGCTTTTTTTTTGCCTTTTTTTGGGCCTTTTTTCATAGAAGCCTCGCACCCAAAATAGAAATAGGAACATGCTGACCTCCCTCCGGGATAAAACCAATAAACCCATTTTTAGTCCCACTTCTCAATACTGCTGTGCTCCTTTCCTCCGGAATAACAATAACCTGAGCCCATCATAGGATACTTTCCAAAAAACGACCTGAAGCAATCCAAGGACTAGCTCTCACCGTTATTCTGGGAATTTACTTCACCAGACTTCAGATATGAGAATACTACGACTCACCTTTTACTATAGCAGATAGTATATATGGGTCTACCTTCTTTGTAGCCACAGGATTTCATGGGCTTCACGTACTCATAGGTACTACCTTCCTATTAATATGCTTTATTCGATTAACTATATTCCATTTTTCAAAAAAACACCATTTTGGTTTTGAAGCCGCAGCATGATACTGACACTTCGTAGATGTCGTATGACTATTTCTTTATATTTGCATATACTGATGAGGCTCTTAAAGAGAAAAAAGGATTCGAACCTTCATCCTTTTAGTTTCAAGCTAAATACATCCCATTCTGTCATTTCTCCCTAACAAAATTATATATACTAATAAAATTTTAAAACTATTTACCCTTACAATATCAATATTATTAATAACATCATTTATTATACTAGCCGCCCACTACCTTCCTCTTCGAAAAATCAAAACAGAAAAGTCCTCTCCCTATGAATGTGGATTTGATCCCCTAAAATCCGCCCGAATTCCCTTCTCCTTTCGGTTCTTCCTAGTGGCTATTCTATTTTTACTGTTTGACTTAGAAATAGCCTTATTATTTCCATTGCCCTTAAAAATATTGATCTCCCCCCCCCTAGAACCTGTTATCATAACTTTCGTATTTTTACTGATACTTACTTTAGGCCTAATATTTGAATGAATAAAAGGAGGGCTAGATTGAGCTGAATAGCTAATAATAATTAATGATATACCTTATTCTTATCTCCACTATAGCTATAGCAACACCTTGAATAGCACCCCAAAAGTTTTTATGATCTTCATCAATAATTAAATCCTTTATAATATCACTAGTAAGTATAAACTTATTAAATAACCATAGAATAACAACCTGACACAAAATATCTCTTAAATTTGCCATAGATAACCTTTCTGCTCCTCTCATTATATTGAGATCCTGATTAGTCCCAATTTCTCTTATAGCTAGAATAAAAACAATTCAAAACTATAAAAACTTAAAACAACAAACATTTATATCTCTTATATTCATAATACTAACTGCTCTAATCCTGACATTCTCATCTTTAGAACTAGCATTATTTTATATTGCATTTGAAACCACACTTCTTCCCACACTAACCCTTATTTCCCGATGAGGTGCCCAAAAGGAACGATTCCAAGCAAGAATTTACTTCCTGTTTTATACCCTCATAGGATCTTTACCTCTTCTTTTAGCATTATTAACCATATTTAATCTTCTAAAAACTATAATAATTCCATCTATTTACCTAAAAAAAGAAATAACAGCCACTCCAACAACTATTGCATCAATTTGATGAATATCCTGTCTTATAGCCTTTATTATAAAGATGCCAATATATGGGTTCCACCTATGGCTCCCTAAGGCCCATGTTGAGGCCCCTATAGCAGGTTCAATGATACTAGCCGCCATCCTACTAAAGCTTGGGGGGTATGGTCTTCTCCGTATAATTCCTCTGTTTTCGAATTCCACATCCAAAAAAATATCCTTACCAACAATCTCATTCTGTATATGAGGTGCCCTAATAACAAGAATAATATGCTTGCGCCAAACCGATCTAAAGGCCCTAATTGCCTACTCATCTGTTGGTCACATGAGAATAGTAGCTTCTGGAATATTTTCCCTATCCCTCTGGGGAACAAAAGGAGCCCTAACTTTAATGATTGCACACGGATTAATTTCTTCCTCACTATTTTGCCTAGCAAAAATATTATACGAACGAAAAAATACACGTACCCTAGCCTTAACACGAGGATTCAAGCTTATCACCCCCTTACTAACAGTCTGATGAATTATAACATGTGCTACAAATTTAGGTCTTCCCCCAACCCCTAACCTAATTGGAGAATTACTCATACTAGTCGCCATTATAGACTGAAAAACTCTTACAACTCCTATTGTAACTTTAGCCACAGTATTTGGGGCAATTTACTCACTAGTAGTCTTAAAAAGAACGAAAAAAAATTCATTTCCCCAGTTCTTAAACAAAATAAAACCTGTTAAAACATCCGAGCATACTCTGCTATCATTACACCTCATTCCCCTTTTGTTCCTTATTATAAACCCCTCAATTATACTTATTTCATAAATTTTTGATAAAACAACCGTACTCCCCCCTTATACATTTTTTTATTTAAAAATTTACTAGTAAATTCCCTATATCCAAAAATCCTCATTATTTTTATATCATCCCTAATTTCAGTAAAAATAAAATTAAGCACTAAAAAAGACCAAAGTAGTTAAAAAAAACACTAATTTGTGGTATTAGAATTATCAGTTTAAACCTGATCTATGGTCCGAAACTTATTAGCTTATTTAAGACCTGCTAAGTCTAAAAATCTGTAGTTCAACTCTATAGAAGTTTCGATGATACTTAAACCTCACAAAATAATTCTATCCATTAAAACATCTATTATTATAATCCTTATATTGTCTATATTTTTTTTCCAGTCCAATCCTCATCTCTGTAAGAAAACCACCTATCATATTTTTGGAGTAACTAATAAAACCAAATTTAAATATTTAGCCAAAAATAGACTATTTTTCACCTCAATTCTAAAGTTTCTTGCCATTATTTCAATTTTACCACTTTTATTAAAAATTATATTCAAAACACCAGAAATAACAATATCATTCTTTAATTGAATAACCAAAAAAACTACTCTCATAAAGATAGAATTCCGGTTTGACCTTGCATTTAAAACATTTTTATCTATTGCCCTTCTAGTATCATGATCTATACTAGAATTTTCTTATTACTATATGGACAACGACCCCAAAGCAAACAAATTTTTCCGTTTGCTTATTATATTTTTACTAAAAATGATTATTTTAACTTCTACTAAAAAATTATTTCTCCTATTTATAGGATGAGAAGGAGTAGGATTTTTGTCATTCTTACTAATAAGATGATGATCCTCCCGTTCCAAAGCCAAAAAATCCGCTATTCAAGCAATAATATATAATCGCATAGGAGACATAGGAATTTTACTATTTTTCTCTTTAAGAATAACAATATTCAAATCATGATCCCTATCAGAAATACTTAGCTATAATAACACAACAACATTCAACAAAATTATACTCATAGGAGCTCTTATAGCTGCAGCAGGAAAGTCTGCTCAATTTGGACTCCACCCTTGATTACCAGCTGCAATGGAAGGTCCTACCCCTGTATCAGCACTGCTACATAGATCTACAATGGTAGTAGCAGGAATTTTCCTTCTTATCCGACTCAAACCTATGTATCAATCATCTAGTAAATTCAAAACTTGATGTCTTATTTTGGGTTCTATAACAGCTATATTCGCAGCTACTACTGCCATATCTCAACATGACATAAAGAAGATAATAGCTTACTCTACTACTAGACAACTAGGACTAATGATGGTAGCTATAGGACTTGGCCAACCTAAAATAGCATTATTTCACATATGTACTCATGCTTTCTTTAAGGCCATGCTATTTCTCTCTTCAGGAAGAATAATACACAGAATTAAAGATGAACAAGATATACGAAAGATTGGAGGGCTACACCTCATTTTACCTAACACATCAACTTGTATAATTCTTGGAAGTCTTGCCCTATCTGGGATTCCCTTCCTTTCAGGGTTTTATTCAAAGGACTTAATATTAGAAATAGGCCTCACAAAATTATCTAAATTTTTAGGAATAATCCTCTCTTTAATAGCAACAATACTTACTTCTGTATATTCATTACGAATTATACTCTTCTGCTTTTTAAAAAACCCTTCTTTCTGCCCATTAGTGCCTACTAGGGAAGAAAAAAAAAACTTAACAAAAGCTCTTAAACGACTAGGAATAGGAACAATAATTTCAGGATGAATTCTGTCTAAACTTATTACTACCACCCCTATAATAACCTTAAGCTCCCTCCTTAAGACTCTCGCACTACTAATTACCATACTCGGAATAATATTTTCTTTAACAATTATACAAAAACTCTCAACCAAAATTTCTCCACACTTTTCTATTAACACTAAATCATTTACAACCAAACAGTGATTTTTCGAAAACCTTTCCCATATATTATTCCTTACATACTCCTTTATTACAGCCCTCTATCTAACAACACGAAAAATAGACCGAGGATGAAGAGAAAAAATAGGCCCACAAGGTATTGCAATATCACTGTATAATACAACACAACAATACCAATTAAGACAAACAGGATACATAAAGCAATATCTACTTTACTCTACACTTACAATAGCTACTCTCTTAATTCCTTCTCTTTTAATATAATCATCTGAGTATCGATTCAGCTGTCTGCTATTATGAGTAAAAATTACAAAGCCTTCAAGACAGAAAAGTTTGATCCATATGTTAATAATAAAGCAACAAACAATGCAAGCAACAACATATATCCCCCTACCAACAAATACCAAAACATCACTCCATACAAATTGCCTCCCCCTATTAAATCTTTTTTAATTAAAAAAGAATAATCAACAACCCTTAATTTTATTAATGAATCAAATTTTAAAAATCCCCAAAAAATTACTAACCCCCTCAATATAATAACTTCATTTAATTTTCTTACAGTAGGGTATCGTTCCGCTGAAATAGCAGTAGAATACACAAAAACCACTAACATCCCCCCAATATATATTAAAACTAAAATTAAAGCCACAAAAGAGAGACCTAAAAGACCACAAAGTAAACACCCTGATAAAGAAACAAACACCAAGCCCAAAGCCCCATAATAAGGAGACAACCTGTAAAAAACCAAAGTTCTTCCTAAAAACATTAAAACTAATACTAAATAAAAAATCATTATATATAAGAATTATGACAGGTCCTTTACGAAAGAAACATCCCTTATTTAAAATAATAAAAAATTCCCTTATTGATCTACCTTCCCCTAGAAAACTATCCATATGATGAAATTTTGGTTCCCTTCTAGGGCTTTGTTTAATAGTACAAATAATTACAGGATTATTTCTTGCTATGCACTATACTTCCGACGTATCCTTGGCATTTTCCTCTGTGAAACATATATGTCGCGATGTAAAATACGGATGACTTCTACGAAATATTCATGCTAACACAGCCTCATTCTTTTTTCTTTGTATGTACATCCATATAGGTCGAGGGATATATTATGGATCTTTTATTAATAAAAAAACATGAAATATAGGTGTAGTATTATTTTTACTTACCATGCTTACAGCATTTGTAGGATATGTTCTCCCATGAGGACAAATGTCCTTTTGAGGAGCAACAGTTATTACCAATCTTGTATCAGCAATTCCATTTATAGGGAAAAAAATAGTACAATGAATCTGAGGAGGATTCTCTGTTGATAATGCCACATTAAATCGATTTTTTGCATTTCACTTCCTATTCCCATTTATTATTTCTGCCCTTAGTCTTATACATCTTTTCTTTCTTCATCAAACAGGATCCAATAAACCTACAGGAATAAAATCAAAATTTGATAAGACCCCATTTCACACTTATTTTACCACTAAGGACCTAACAGGATTTATAGTATTAACAATATTTATTAGCTCCATAGTATTAATATCCCCCAACCTACTTAAAGACCCAGAAAAATTTAATCCAGCTAAACCGCTGGTTACACCAGTACATATCCAACCAGAGTGATATTTTTTATTTGCATACGCAATACTACGATCTATCCCTAACAAGCTTGGAGGAGTAGTTGCTCTAATAAGATCTATTATAATACTATTTACCGTCCCTCTTCTGCACAAATCACATAAAAAAGCTAATGTATTCCGACCCGCATCCCAAGGGCTATTCTGGCTTCTTACTAGAACATTTATTATTCTTACTTGAATAGGAAGACAACCAGTAGAAAATCCTTTTATTATCATAGGACAAATAACCTCTATAGCTTACTTCTCACTATTTTTAATTATAACACCCATTACATCCCAATTAGAAAAAAAGTTAATATTCTGCAACGATAGCTTAAAAGAAAAAGCAAAGCACTGAAAACGCTTAAATAAAGGTTAAACTCCTTTTCTTAGCAACAGACTTGGTCCTAGTCCTATTCTTGACTCTCTCTCGGATGATACATGCAAGTTAATAACATAACAGTGAGTAAAAAAATTCTAATAACTAAAAGTAAAATAGATCAATAAAAGTATCAGAATCTAACTACTATAGTCTAAAACACTTAGTAAATATAAAAACATATACCACCCCTGCAGTACCTAACATTGTACAATAAGCAACAGCTTGATATAGCCACAGAGAAAACTAACCGGTAAATTATGTGCCAGCCACCGCGGTTATACATAAGGTCTTAGCCAAGATAAACGGTAAAAAGGTGCATAATAAGGAACAAACTAACTTTAGCAGTAATAAGCTTATAGAAAACTAATAATAATAGCCTCCCTACAAAATTTTATTTGCACGAAAACTCAAAAATAAACTGGGATTAGATACCCCACTATATGAGTAATAAAAACTAATTTCCCGCCTGAGAACTACGAACTAACATTTAAAACTCAAAGGACTTGGCGGTTTTTTAAATCTTTCTGGAGGAGCTTGCTATCAAACCGATAATCCACGAAATACCTCACCAATCTTTGAAAATACAACCTGTATACCATCATCGTCAGCCTACTCCTCAAGGATAGTATGCAAAAAGAGATCCGCTCACTACGTTAGATCGAGGTGCAGTTTATAGATTGGGGATAAGTGAGCTACAATAATACAACAAATAAAATATAAATATGGACAACTTAATGAAAAAAAGTTCCAAATAGAATTCAGTAGTAATGACTTAACAGAAAATAAGCATGAAAAAATAAAAAGCTCTAAAATGCGCACACATCGCCCGTCACTCTCCCCAAAAGGGGAGAAAAGTCGTAACAAAGTAGGCGTATTGGAAAATGTGCCTGGCATAAAATTTTTATAGTTGAACCACAACAAAAGCTTTTCACGCTTTAAGTTTGGGTTAAAACCCCAATAAAAATTTTATTACCCGCAAGCCCTAATAAGCTAAATGACCAGCTATTAATCTTGTAAATTAAAAAATGTAGGTTCGAATCCTTCTTTTGGCTTTTATTTAAATAAAAGCCCTTATGGGAGTACTACCCTCCGGGTAGTACTACGGTGTATAAGTTAGTGTTCAAATGAAATCCTCATGGGGTTAATAATTAGGGCACAACCATTTTTCTTTACAGGGCTATTTTTGGGTTCTTCTGGGTATTATACAAATACGCTATTACTTTTTTTTTTTTACTTATATTCTATGGGCGGCAGTTACAGCTGAATCGATACTCAGATGATTATTATTAGCTATTGTTAAACTTTTCTGTTTACAGTATTATCTCCTTTTTGGATATAGGGTATTTACAGGAAATTGATTTTTATCTATTATTTAAAGATATTATGCAAATAAATTGATTTTTCTTTAAAAAAAAAAAAAACCAACACAAATTTGACAAAAAAATGACTTTTTTGTGTTTTTTGTGTTTTTTGCTGATGGGGCATTATACCTACATAAACTTCTACAATATAGCCTTATTTTTAAACAGGACACCCTACAGTATATACCAAAAAGCAGGGATACCGTCTTTTTGGTCCTTTCGTACTAAAAAAAACTATTTTAAAATAATCGTGGATAGAAACTGACCTGGCTCCCGCCGGTCTGAACTCAGATCACGTAGGATTTTAATGGTCGAACAGACCAACCATGAGGAACTTCTGCATCCCTAGGAAATCCCGATCCAACATCGAGGTCGCAAACTTTTTTATCAATATGAACTCTCCAAAAAAATTACGCTGTTATCCCTACGGTAACTTATTCTTTTTATCACCTTTTTAGTGGATCACTTCAATTGAAATTTTCAAATACAAAAAGATTTTTTTTAAAAAAAATAACGGAGGATTATTATTCTCCGTGATTGCCCCAATCCAAATAAAATATGCACAACATTATTGTACTTATAGTAATCATAAAAGAAATTATTAACTTCTAATTAGCATAAGACAATAACAAATATATTACATTTTCCTATATTTAAGCTCGATAGGGTCTTCTCGTCCTACGACCACATTTCTGTTTCTTCACAAAAATACTAATTTCAAAATATAAGAGAGAGACAGCTTAATTCCCGTCTTGCCATTCATTCCAGCCCCAATTTAAAAGGCAAATGATTATGCTACCTTCGCACGGTCAAGATACCGCGGCCGTTTAACTAAAATAGTCACCGGGCAGGCAGGACTCCTTATGTTTAAGATTCTTTACAAAGAGCGATGTTTTTGGTAAACAGGCGAAATCAACATTTGCCGAGTTCCTTTCACTTATTTTTATAAAAATATTACCACTTGTGTTAGTAGACAACAATTCAAATTCATTTCTCGACAAAAAATATTTGTCCCATCCAATGTTAGGATTGGTTAATACACAAAAGATATAATTTATAACCCTACTAATTTCAACATTATAACTTCCAAACTAATGGAATTCTTTCATACAATATTACGATATAAAATTCTTCTCCTAAAATTTTTTGTATTGCTACTAAAAAATAAGCTTTAACGCTATTTTTAAAGCTTGATGCTATTAATCCTACTTTTTTACAGCATAGACACATTTCTACAAAAACATTCTTAATCAGTAATAAAAGCTTTTTCTCTATTGACAGAAAAGCTTATCCCTTTCTGTCTAACAAATACATAATTGTTAAAATCAAATTATTGTTCTGTAAAACAACACCTATTTAACAAAAATGAATACTTGGCTTACACCTCTTTCTAAAAGAACCAGCTATCCTTGAGCACGATAAATATTTCACATCTAATATACCCTCAAGTCTTACTATTGCAACAGTAAAAACTTTACCTCTTAAAGTAGAGTATACTAACTCGCTCAACTTCGGGGTAAAAAAACCTATTTTTATAACCTTATTGAACCATTATACAAAAGGTACAAGACATAACCTTTACTTTTCTGTTTATTAATATTTAAAATTATTTCAACTTTCCTTCACAGTACTCACTATTTAGCTTCATCATAATATTTCTATAAAAAATACTCTAACACCTTTATCTTATTAACACTATTTTGATAAAAATAAAAATAGAACAATTTAATTGACCAATTAAAAATCAGCTAGTGTTTCAAATTTTATTAATATATAACAATTATTTTAATAAAGAAATAAAAATTGGAAAACAAAATAACCCTAAGAGCCTTACTCCAATACTTATGCTAAGAAAAATACCTTCCAATGTCAATGCCCTCTGATTACCTAAACCTTTTCGTCATCTAAAAAGTAATAATAAATGTTGAGGAAATAACAACAACCTTCTTTTAAAAGCTATTCGGAGATAATAAAATAAACTTAATAACCTCCCAATAACCAATATCCTACAAAGGATAAAACTTCCTTTTCTTACTAAAACATGTAAAGAAATAAACTTTATTAAAAACCCCAAAAGTGGAGGAAGACCCCCCAAAGAAAGAATTCTAATAACCAAACCAAATCCCCCCACAAAACTATAAAAAGGCAGTCGTCTTATTCTAGATAAGGAGCTTAAACTCATATTTTTGGCTATTAAAAAAACTGAAGAATTAATAAAAATATAAACAATTAACATGATACATCTTACACTTGTAGAGTATACAATAGTCCTACAAATCCACCCCATATGAGCTATTGAAGAAAAAGCAAGCATCTTTCGTACTTGGGTCTGATTTAAACCCCCTCAACCTCCAACCAAAACAGACATAGCTCCCATTATTATAATTAAATTTGCACTTAGACTTTCTATTATTCTTAATATAATAACAAAAGGAGCTATCTTTTGCCAAGTAGATAATACTAAACCCTGTAAAAAACCAACTCCCTGTATAACATCAGGAAATCAATAATGACAAGGAAACAAACCTAACTTTAATCCCAAAGAAAAAGTTATTAAAAAAGAAGTGACTTCTTTTAAAGGTTTTACTAAGGACCAAGAAGAGTATAATCAAGCCTGTATAACAACAACATTTAACAAAAATCCAGCCCTAACAGATTGAATTAAAAAATACTTTACTGATGATTCCACATTACGAGGAGTAAACTGATATGATATTATAGGTAATATTGACAAAGTATTCATTTCAAGGCCCACTCATAAAGTAAACCAGTGATGTCTACTTACAACAATTAAAGTCCCTAATACAACTCTAATAATTAATACTACTAAAATTTTTCGATGCACAAAGTTTGAAAGGAATTTAACCTTCACCAATCTAATTATCAGCTAGATGTTCTTACTCTAAGAAACAAACTCTATCTATAAAAGGCATAAAATTGGAGGTAGAATATCAAGAATCACAATAATTACTATGTAAAAAAAAAAGAGAGAGAGCCTTAAAGGTAAATACTTCTTTCAAGTTAAATACATGAGTTGGTCATATCGAAAACGAGGGTACGAAGCACGTATCCACAAAAATAAAATTACCAAAAACCCTGTCTTAAAGCTAATAATAATCACATTTAAAGGAAATAACTCTGTAAAAGGAGACGATCCCCCCAAAAACAAAAGAACAGATAACAATTTAATAAATATTATATTAGAATATTCTGCAATAAAAAATATAGCAAAAGGACCCCCAGAGTATTCTACTTTATAACCTGAAACAATTTCTGATTCTCCCTCAGTTAAATCAAAAGGAGCCCGATTAGTTTCTGCTAAAGAAGAAACAAACCAAATAATAAATAAAGGAAAACAACTAAATAATAATCATAAACCACTCTGACAACTCTCAATCACCTCAAAATTAAATCCCCCAGCAAATACAACAACCCCCAGAAGAACCAAACCTAGCCTTATTTCATAAGATACAGTTTGAGCAACAGCACGTACTGCCCCTAAAAAAGAATAGTTGGAATTAGAAGACCATCCTGATCCTAGTAAAGAATAAACAGACAAACTAGAAAGACCAATTACTAAAATTAAAGACAATTTAACCTTAAGAATAGAGTACCCTACAGGAACTATTGATCACAAAACCAAAGCTACCCATAAAAAAAATAAAGGAGAAAAATAAAATAAGTAAGAAGATGCCCTAGTAGGCTTAAAAGTCTCCTTTATTAATAACTTAACCCCATCAGCAATAGGTTGTAATAACCCAAAAGGGCCTACAATATTTGGTCCCTTACGAAGTTGCATATAACCTAATACCTTACGCTCCACTAAAGTTAAAAAAGCAACTGCCAGCAAAACCGGCACTATAAAAAATATACATTTTAACAAAAATACTAACACTATAACTAAAAAAAGGAATTGAACCTTCGGTAGAGAAAACTTAGATTTCTAGCATTGCCTCTTTGCTACTTTAGTTAATCAATATATATAAAACAATTTTTAATTTACCCCATTTTTGATTTTCTACAAAAACCTTTCAGTTGGAAGCTAAATATACTGGTATACTCATGAGGATTTAACGAAAGAAGGATTCGAACCTACATTTATAAATTTACAATTTACAACATCCCATTCTGCCATTTCATCCCCTAAAGAACTAGTTAAAACATAACTCCAGATTGTCAGACTGAAATTATCAGTAACCACCCTGATGCTCTTTACTAAATAAAGGGAGGCATTTATCCTTCCATTTTTGAAGTATGAACCCAAAAGCTTATTGCTAGCTTACTTTACTTAAATCTTGGCAGAGCTTGATAAATAAGCACTTCTTTTACACAGAATTGATATTTGTGCAATTCAAATTGCCTTGAAAGTTCCGGCGGGAATTACCCACATCTATAGATTTGCAATCTAAAATGTTAATTACACTACAAAACCCAAAGGTTAAAAAATTTTCATTCCTATTTAAAGCTTTGAAGGCTCTTAGTTTAATTAACTTAAACCTTTTATTAGTGAGTTTAGTTTAATAAAAACACTTGATTTGCAATCAAAATATCTAAGTTAAAGTCCTAGAACCCACAAACTAAAAAAAGGATTTGAACCTTTGATAATAGATCCTAAATCTATAGCAGTAACCTCTTTGCTACTTTAATCTGAGCTGACAAGTATTGATCTTGCTATCTCCTGGTTAACGGCCAATTGCCTTTCCATTAGGCTACAACCCAATAGAAAGTAGTATAATCGAAATACAAAGAATTTTGATTTCTAAAATATAAGTTCAACTCTTGTCTTTCTAAATCAGAAAAGTAAAACTTAATATCTACACCAACAACCCCCAAAGCTATTATTCTAATTAAACTATTTTCTGATTATACTATATATAACAAATTTATAAACC